GCAATGATTCATCGAAATAATGAGTCACCATTGATATTGACACATCTGAGATCGCCAAATGTTCAGGAGTTCTTCTGTTCAATCTTTTTCCTTCTTCTTGTTGTTGGATATCTCGTTAGTACACATCTTATCTTTGTTTCCCAGGCCTCTAGTGAGTTACAGACAGAGTTCGAAAGGGTCAAATCTTTGATGATGGAATCATCTATGATTGAGTTGCAAAAACTTCTGGATATGTATCCTACATCTACACCGAATTCTTTCTGGTTAAAGAATATCTTTCTAGTTGCTCTGGAACAATTAGTAAATTCTCTAAAAGTAATATGGATGCTTGGTTCCGCTTATGGGGTCAAATCAAGACGTTATAAGAAGAAATATTTGAATATAAATCTAATCGCTATCATCAATCTCATACCAAATCCCATCAATCGAATCACTTTTTCGAGAAATACGAGACATCTAAGTCATACAAGTAAAGAGATCTATTCATTGATAAGAAAAAGAAAAAACATGACTGAGTATTGGATTGATGATAAAGTAGAATCCTGGGCTGTGCAAGGTAAGTGGATTGATAAGACAGAAGGAGAATTCTTGGTTCAGATATCCACCTTAACGACAGAAAAAAGGATTGATCAAATTCTATTGAGTCTGACTCATAGTGATCATTTATCAAAAAATGACTTTGGTTATCAAATGATTGAACAACCGGGAGCAAATTACTTACGATACTTAGTTGACATTCATAAAAAGTATCTATTGAATTATGAGTTCAATACATCCTATTTAGCAGAAAGACGGGTATTCCTTGCTCATTATCAGACAATCACTTATTTACAAACTTCGTGTGGGACTAAGACTTTGCATTTACCATCTCATGTAAAACCCTTTTCGCTCCGTTTAGCCTTATCCCCCTCTAGGGGGATTTTAGTGATAGGTGCTCTAGGAACTGGACGATCCTATTTGGTCAAATACCTAGCGACAAACTCCTATCTTCCTTTCATTACGGTATTTATGAACAAGTTCCCGTATCAAAATGAGACTTTTGATGAGAATATTGAGGATGATTACGGTAGTGATGATATTGATTATATTGACGAGATTGCTGATAGTTACGATATCGATTATGACCTTGTTGATACGGAGCTGGAACTGATAACTAAGGATCTGATGTGTGAAGAACTAGACCTATTTGATATTACCTTTCAATTATCAGTAGCAAAAGCAATGTCTCCTTGCATAATATGGATTCCAAACATTCATGATCTGACTGTGAATGAGTTGAAGTACTTATCCTTCGGTCTATTTCTCTCTAAAAGATGTTCCACTAGAAATATTATTGTTATTGCTTCGACTCATATTCCCCACCAAGTGGATCCCTCTCTACTAGCTCCGAATAAATTTAATACGTGCATTAAGATACGAAGGCTTATTATTCCACAACAACGAAAGCACTTTTTCAATCTTTCATATACTAGGGGATTTCACTTGGAAAGGAAAATGTTCCATACTAACGGATTCGGTTCCATGGGTTACAATGCAAGAGAGCTTGGAGCATTTACCAATGAGGCCCTATCGATTAGTATTACACAGAATAAATCAATTCTAGACACTAATACACTTAGATTCGCTCTTCATAGACAAACTTGGGATTTGCGAGCCCATGTAAGATCGGTTCAGGATCATGGGCTCCTTTCCTATCAGATAGGAAGGGCTGTAGCACAAAATGTACTTATAAGTAATTGCCTCGTAGATCCTATATCTATCTATATGCATAAGCAATTATGTGAAGAGGATTCTTATTTGTACAAATGGTATTTCGAACTTGGAAAGAGCATGAAAAAATTAACGATACTTCTTTATCTTTTGAGTTGTTCTGCCGGATCGGTCGCTCAAGATCTTTGGTTTCGACCCCGACCCGATGAAAAAGGTGGATCTTGTTATTTTAGACTCCTTGAAAATGATTCGGATCTAGTTAATGGTCTATTAGCAGTAGAAGGCGCTCTGGCGAAATTATCACCGACAGAAAAAGATTGCAGTCTGTTTGAGAATGATCGAGTTACATTGTTTCTTCGGCTCGAACCGAGGAATATCTTAGATATGATGAAAACTGGATCTCGTGCTATCTTGGATCGGAGATTTATCTATAAAGCATCGGAGTTTGAAGACTGGGAGGGGGCAGGAGCCCATGAGCGGCAACATATAGTGGCGGATTCTTTAAATCACATAGTTTGGGCTCCTAGAATATGGCGCCCTTGGGGCGTGCAGTTTGATTGGATCGAAAGGCCCGATGAATTAGTATCTCCCTATTCATCTTGGTTTGGGGGCAAGTCTGATGAAGATGAAGATGAAGTAGTATCTCCCTATGCATCTTGGTCCAGTTCATCTAAGGGCAAGTCTGATGAAGATGAAGATGAAGATGAAGAGGATGAGCTTCAAGAGTCGGAGTTCTTGGAGAGTGGAGACGAGACACGATATAGATCTTTAAATGAACAAAACCTTTTTC